TAAAGCTCCCAGGCGGCGTATTTTTTTGAAACGAGGTCCCCGGTAACGCGACATAAAGACTCCTTATTCTTATTTATATTGAATTCTTATTGATGAAATTTCATTTTACAGAATAAACCTAAACTAAAACTGAACTAAATGATAAATGAAGCGAAGTTTACGGAAGTAGTGTACTTGTACTCTAAAGAATAATTAGATGAATGGGACAAATATCCAGACCTTTCTATTCTATATATATTCTATATCTATATAGAGATTCTATATAGATAAAAAGATAGATAAAAAATAGACAAAAAGGGATTCTTTTCATGACATAGTTGTAAGTTCCTATAAGATAAAAAATAGATTTTTCAATATTCTTTGATTTCGGATTTCAAAGGGACATTCTCAATCATGTAAAAACTCGAAGAAAATAAATAGAGAAAAGCCGGCTATCGGAATCGAACCGATGACCATCGCATTACAAATGCGATGCTCTAACCTCTGAGCTAAGCAGGCTCACCTAAGAGAAATTCTACATGCATAGGGATTCAATAAACTATTGTCATCTTAGCCTTAGCTATTAATTAATATACTTATATACTTCTATTTGCATTCTTAGCGATTCATATTAGCTAGTCATAATGAATATGAATATAGAAAAAATAGAATATAGAATTGAAAGGAAATATTCAATACTCATACTTACCATAGAATATAACGATTAATCTATCGATATAGAATTTCGATTTCTTTTTCTCACATCACAATTCTATAGCCCAATTCTATAGTATAGCATAGAATATTATTAAATATTCGATTTGATTCGATAGATTTTTAGATTAAATCATTTTCGTTTTTGCTTTCAAATGATATTTGAAAGTATTTTTTTATCTATTTTATTCCATATCATCTATATTTTCTATTTCTAAATGGAATGATTTGTTCTAAATAATGAGACATTCTTGCGCTCTGATTCGTAAAGATGGAAGCTCAGACGAAAAAAAGAATCGACCGTTCAAGTATTCCAAATTGCATGGGAAAAACGAGCAGAAGAGAGACATATATACGTGGTATATATCCATCTATATTGAATTGCGGATACAGAAATGCTAGAATCGTTTCTGATTGGACCAAATGCGGGTTTCCTATAGAAGATGAAAGAAGATAGTCAAGAAATAAAAGAGGAGAAAAACTGTTTCGAGATAGGAATCAGTATTTCGAGATAGGAATCAGTATTTAATGAATTCAACGGTTCCAGTAGAAATGAAGAAATGAAAAAAAAGGAGAACGACGTCTCAATAAAAATGAGATCCTAATCTCAAAACAAAACGGGGGATATGGCGAAATTGGTAGACGCTGCGGACTTAATTGGATTGAGCCTTGGTATGGAAACCTACTAAGTGAGAACTTTCAAATTCAGAGAAACCCCGGAATTAATAAAAATGGGCAATCCTGAGCCAAATCCTGTTTTCCAAAAACAAACAAAGGCCCAGAAGGTGAAAAAAGGATAGGTGCAGAGACTCAATGGAAGCTGTTCTAACAAATGGAATTGACTGTGTTGCATTGGTAGAGGAATCCTTCCATTGAAACTTCCGAAAAGCTGAAGGATATACGTATATACATACGTATACGTACTGAAATACTCTATCAAATGATTAATGACGACCTGAATCTGTATTTTTATATGAAAAACGGAAAAATTGTTGTGAATCGATTCCATATTGAAGAAAGAATCGAATATTCATTGATCAAAGCATTCACCACACAGTCTGATAGTTCTTTTGCAAAACTAATTAATCGGGCGAGAATAAAGATAGAGTCCCATTCTACATGTCAATATCGGCAACAATGAAATTTATAGTAAGAGGAAAATCCGTTGACTTTAAAAATCGTGAGGGTTCAAGTCCCTCTATCCCCAAAAAGCCCATTTGACTCCTTAACTATTTATCTTATCCTTTTTTTCGTTAGTAGTTCCAAATTCGTTATCTTTCTCATTCACCCTACTCTTTTACAAACGGATCTGAGAGATAAATTTGTCTCTTATGACAAGTCTTGTGATAGATGATACATGTACAAATGACCATCTTTGACCAAAGACTCCCCATTTGAACGAGTCACGGTCGATATCATTATTCATACTGAAACTTACAAAGTCTTCCTTTTTTGAAGATCCAAGAAATTCTAGCACCTGGATAAGACTTTGTAATACCCTTTGAATTGACATAGACCTAAGTTATCTAGTAAAATGAGGATGCGGTATCGGGAATGGTCGGGATAGCTCAGCTGGTAGAGCAGAGGACTGAAAATCCTCGTGTCACCAGTTCAAATCTGGTTCCTGGCACATGATTAATTTTTCTGAGTCTCTTTTCTACAAATTACTTAATAGAAATCGACATATATATATATTATATATTCATTAATCGTTTAGATCATACTACATACTTTTCTCCATCTCGGTCTTTAGAGAAATACCCCATCTATTTTATAGATGGGTAAAGAGTTTATTATACAAAGTATG